TTAGACCATGCATTTGATTCACCAAATACATCATTATTGTATACTCTTTGATATATATGGCGCAACCCAATCTTTGTTTTTCAAGTTTATAATTGAATTTGGACACTTTCCATTTTGAATCTAAAAATACTAATAAAAATTCCCCCTTGACAGTGATATGTGTTGTATATGTAAATCCTAGATGTGAAAATAGGGATAATTCATCCATGAAAGAGAAGGGGAATAAAACAAAAATAGACACTAACTAAACTATATATAGTTAGATATATAGAAAAGAAAACAGTCAATGAGATCGTAATAATGAATCACGAGTTAGAATTTAATAGATTTCATCTAATCGAGTATAGATGGTATTTTGTATAATATAATGATAGAGAAATGAAACACACTTCACTTACTCACAATTCTTATTCATCTACTTGATCTTTTGAAAAAAGAATAGGTTGAACTTGAAAATTTACTCATTAAAATTTAATGAGTAAACTTTATTCGGTTGGGTGGTACCAACTAAATCGAGTACTAATTCCCATTTAGTTCGTATTGAATTAATTAATCAAGCTGCTACCAGAAATTGATTTGGTACTATGTACCATAGTCTTTCAATCAAAAGAATTTCGACATATTTCACTTTATTATATTATGAAAATCAATCCGAATCCTTCTGGTTCTACGGTTTCCACACTTGAAGAAAAAAACCTAGGACGTATCACTCAAATTATTGGCCCAGTACTGGATGTTGTTTTCCCCCGGGGCAAGATGCCTAATATTTATAACGCTTTGGTAGTTAAAGGTCGAGATACTGCCGGTCAGCAAATTAATGTGACTTGTGAGGTACAACAATTATTAGGAAATAATCGAGTTAGAGCTGTAGCTATGAGTGCTACAGATGGTCTGACGAGAGGAATGGAAGTGATTGATACAGGAGCTGCTCTAAGTGTTCCAGTCGGCGGAGCTACTCTCGGACGAATTTTCAATGTTCTTGGAGAGCCTGTTGATAATTTAGGTCCTGTAGATACTCGTACAACATCGCCTATTCATAGATCTGCGCCTGCTTTTATACAGTTAGATACGAAATTATCAATCTTTGAAACAGGGATTAAAGTGGTGGATCTTTTAGCTCCGTATCGCCGTGGAGGAAAAATTGGACTATTTGGGGGAGCTGGCGTGGGTAAAACAGTACTTATCATGGAATTGATCAACAACATTGCCAAAGCTCATGGAGGCGTATCCGTATTTGGTGGAGTAGGTGAACGTACTCGTGAAGGAAATGATCTCTACATGGAAATGAAAGAATCTGGGGTAATTAATGAAAAAAATATTGCAGAATCAAAAGTAGCTCTAGTCTATGGTCAAATGAATGAACCACCAGGTCGTATGAGAGTGACTGCACTAACCATGGCAGAATTCCGGGATATTAATGAACAAGATGTGCTTTTATTCATCGACAATATCTTTCGTTTCGCAGAAGTATCTGCCTTATTAGGGAGAATGCCTTCTGCAGTGGGTTATCAACCCACCCTTAGTACCGAAATGGGTTCTTTACAAGAAACTTCCACCAAAGAAGGGTCTATAACTTCGATCCAAGCAGTTTATGATGATTTGACCGACCCTGCTCCTGCCACGACATTTGCACATTTAGATGCTACTACCGTACTATCAAGAGGATTAGCTGCCAAAGGTTATCCAGCAGTCGATCCTTTAGATTCAACGTCAACTATGTTACAACCTCGGATCGTTGGCGAGGAACATTATGAAACTGCTCAAAGAGTTAAGGAAACTTTACAACGTTACAAAGAACTTCAGGACATTATAGCTATCCTGGGGTTGGACGAATTATCCGAAGAAGATCGTTTAACTGTAGCAAGAGCACGAAAAATTGAACGCTTCTTATCACAACCCTTCTTCGTGGCAGAAGTCTTTACTGGTTCTCCAGGGAAATATGTTGGTCTCGCCGAAACAATTAGGGGGTTTCGATTGATCCTTTCTGGGGAATTAGACAGTCTTCCCGAGCAGGCCTTTTATTTGGTAGGTAACATCGACGAAGCTACCGCGAAAGCTATGAACTTAGAAGGGGAGAGCAAATTGAAGAAATGACCTTAAATCTTTGTGTACTGACCCCTAATCGAATTATTTTGGATTCAGAAGTGAAAGAAATCATTTTATCTACTAATAGTGGACAAATTGGCGTATTACCAAACCACGCCCCTATTGCTACAGCGGTAGATATAGGTCTTTTGAGAATACGTCTCAACGACCAATGGTTAACGGTAGCCTTGATGGGTGGTTTCGCTAGAATAAGTAATAATGAGATCACCATTTTAGGAAATGATGCGGAGATGAGTACTGACATTGATCCGCAAGAGGCTCAACAAGCTCTTGAAATAGCCGAAGCTAACTTGAGTAGAGCTCAGGGAAAGAGACAAGCAATTGAGGCGAATCTAGCTCTCAGACGAGCTAGGACACGAGTAGAGGCTGTTAATGTTATTTCCTACTAGTAAAA